GTCGATATCGTTGTTAGGTATGTAAGGATTGCGGTCGCATCTAAAAATTTTTATTGAGGTTTTTGGGTTTATAAAAACGGGTAATTTATGACAAAATTGGTGATATATGCATATATATATATATAATTAACATGGCCATCTTATTTTCAACTTATTGGCCTGTACGCTCTCGGGCCTGTCTTGCTTTCGGGGTTTGACAAGAATAACAGGATTCGCTGGGCGTAACGGGGTAGGGGGTTTGTCGCGCGAAAGAAACAAGGGGGGATGATCACTATATGTATTAACAAGGATATAATGTCTGTGTATGCACCTGAATTAAAAGTTAATGAGTCTTATATTTATGTCTTCCGATAATTAATATATATTATCACATACAAGTAAGCTGCACAACCTTGATAAACATTTGTATTTGCACTCTGATATGATTGATGAAAGGAGACCTAAAAAAGATCACCCCTTGCATATAAAAGAACGCCCGGCATGTGGGGTAATGCGTCGTATGTTTAACACATCTGGCTAATCAGATGCCGTTTACCGCTCACTAGTGTGGCTCTTGTAGCGATGTACATGAGATGTAGAGCCAAATGCCAGGAATAATTCACTCCTAACAACCCTTAGTGTTGTGTCCCTGATTCTATCATGCATGATGTGTATTTATATAAGCTGGTTGGTGATCTCTTACATATATGGGGAATAATTTAAACTAATAGTACATGCTTTATGGTTAAAATAATGATATGGTGATAATACATAGTATGTACTAATACATACATATAATATCTATAAACATTATAATGTGGTTTATTATAATTATAGTTAAATTTAAACTAATAGTACATGCTTTATGGTTAAAATAATGATATGGTGATAATACATAGTATGTACTAATACATACATATAATATCTATAAACATTATAATGTGGTTTATTATAATTATAGTTAAATTTAAACTAATAGTACATGCTTTATGGTTAAAATAATGATATGGTGATAATACATAGTATGTACTAATACATACATATAATATCTATAAACATTATAATGTGGTTTATTATAATTATAGTTAAATTTAAACTAATAATACATGCTTTATGGTTAAAATAATGATATGGTGATAATACATAGTATGTACTAATACATACATATAATATCTATAAACATTATAATGTGGTTTATTATAATTATAGTTAAATTTAAACTAATAATACATGCTTTATGGTTAAAATAATGATATGGTGATAATACATAGTATGTACTAATACATACATATAATATCTATAAACATTATAATGTGGTTTATTATAATTATGCTTGCTTGATCGTACAAAGGGCGTGGGGCGGCGCGTGGAACAAAATTCTATTGCGGTTTTCAGAAGATAGTTTAGTTTAGAATTCTGGCTTTGGGAGTCAGTGGTGTGAGTTAAAATCTCTCTCTTTTGGTGAGTGGCGCTAGGGAGGAGTTTCGCCTCCGATCTTCGGCTTACAAGACCGATGCTTTGAAATTAAGCTACTAGGGCAGGTTAGTTTTAGGTTATTGTTTTCTAGAAGGCCCGCGATTGGGAAGAATACTAGGAATAGTGCGAAATATAGGACTGATGCTACTTGTCCAATGAGAATATATGGGTCCTCTACTGGTATCCCACCAATTCATGTTAGTACTAGTATATCTGCTACTAGTGTTCAAAATAGGAACTGAGTAATTGGGCGAAATGTTAGTCCGCGTTGTTTTGAGGTGTGAAGAATTGGTACTACCAACAGGACTAGAATTGAGAATAGTAGTGCTAGGACTCCTCCTAGTTTATTTGGAATAGATCGCAAGATAGCGTAAGCGAATAAGAAGTATCACTCTGGTTTAATGTGTGGTGGAGTGACCAGTGGGTTGGCTGGGGTGAAGTTTTCTGGGTCGCCTAAAAGGTTTGGTGAAAATAGTGCTAGTGATGCTAGGGCAAACATTATAATGGCAAATCCTAGTAGGTCTTTGTTAGAGAAGTATGGGTGGAATGAAATTTTGTCTATGTTCGGGTTTAATCCAATCGGGTTGTTTGATCCTGTTTCATGTAAGAAAAGGAGGTGGAGGATAATTATTGCGGCGACGACAAATGGGAGCAGGAAATGAAATGCGAAGAATCGTGTTAGTGTTGCGTTATCTACTGAGAAGCCACCTCAAATTCATTGTACTAGGGTGTCTCCTATGTATGGTACGGCTGAGAGTAGGTTTGTAATAACTGTAGCTCCTCAGAATGATATTTGCCCTCATGGGAGAACATATCCTACGAAGGCGGTTATCATGACTAGTAGGAAGAGGATAACACCAATGTTTCAAGTCTCTTTATACAGATAAGATCCGTAATAGAGGCCTCGAGCAATGTGAATATAAAGGCAGATGAAGAAGAATGATGCGCCATTAGCATGCATGTTACGGATAACTCATCCGTAGTTTACGTCTCGACAAATGTGAATAACTGATGAGAATGCTGTTGCGATATCGGAGGTATAGTGTATAGCTAGAAATAGTCCTGTTAGGATTTGTGTGGCTATGCAAAGTCCAAGCAGGGATCCAAAATTTCATCATACTGAGATGTTAAGGGGTGTTGGTAAATCGATTAGTGCGTCGTTGGTGATTTTGATAAGTGGATGTGTTTTCCGTAGGCTTGCCATTAAAAATTGTTCTTGTAGTTGAACTACAACGGTGGTTTTTCGAGTCATTGGTTTCGGTTAAAATCCGAACAAGAATACATGACTTATGGTTTATGTCTTTTGTTAGTGCTTTTAGTATTAGGAATAATTGGTATTGCTTCTAACCCAACCCCTTATTATGCCATCTTAGGTCTAGTTACTGTTGCTGGGGTTGGTTGTGGTATTATAATTGGTTGTGGGGGCTCATTTTTATCTTTAATTCTTTTTTTAATTTATTTAGGTGGAATGCTTGTTGTTTTTGCTTATTCAGCGGCTTTATCTGCTGAGCCTTTTCCTGAAGCTTGGGGGGGTCGATTTGTAGTTCTGCGTGTAGCGGTTTATATCTTAGCCGTTGGTGCTGTGGCGGAATTTTTCTGTGGTAATTGATATGAGGGGTCTCTGGTCGTCGTCGATAGCCTTAAAGAGTTCTCTATTATTCGTGGGGATGTTGGAGGGGTAGCTGTTATGTATTCATGAGGTGGGGGGATGTTGGTTACTTGTGCTTGGGTTTTACTTCTTACGTTATTTGTTGTATTAGAAGTGACACGTGGGCTAAGCTGTAATGTTCTTCGGGCTGTTTAGATACTAATTTTGAGGAAAATAGCTTTTATAAAGAGTGAAATTAAAAACACAGCTAAGTAGGACTTAATGGTTGTTGTCCGATTTTCTTTGACGTGAAGTATGGTTGTTAAGAGGTTAAGTGCAATTCCACACGGCCCGAATAGTTCTGCCCATGATTTTTCAATTTTAATAGCTACTGATTCGCCCATTGTTAATTTTTTTAGTGGAAAAGCTCGGTGTAGTATGGTGAAGAATGTTAATGACACGGAAAAGTGATAAATTGTGCTTGCAGGGGTGTTCTCATTAATCATGTTGGCTGCCGAAGCGGATTTTATGGCGATTATAATTCCAATGATGGTTACTAGAATGGCCGTTAGCTTTAAGTAAAGTGGTATTGTTAGTGTTGGTGTTTTACATGGAATTATAGTGTAGGAGATAATAAATCCTGCAATGATGCTTCCTCAGGCGAGTCGTCGGATGGTGTTGATAGGGATATGTTCTTCATTAATTGGTTCTTGGGCTTTATATCGTGGGCTGTTTAGGGATACAAAGTAAATTATTCGGAAGCTGTAGATTGCGGTGAAGGATGTGGCGATGACTGTTATTAGTAGGGCTCAGGTGTTTAAATAAGATGAAGTTATGGCTTCAATGATGGCGTCTTTCGAGAAGAATCCGGCCAAGAATGGCGTACCCATTAGTGCTAATTTGCCAAGGACCAAGTAATTTGTGGTCATTGGCATTGTGTGATATGCGCCTCCTATTTTCCGGATGTCTTGTTCATTGTTTAGGCTGTGGATAATTGCTCCGGAGCAAAGGAATAGTATGGCTTTAAAGAATGCGTGTGTGCAAATGTGGAAGAATGCTAGTTGTGGTTGATTTAGTCCAATTGCGACTATTATTAATCCTAATTGGCTTGATGTTGAGAATGCAACAATTTTTTTAATATCGTTTTGTGTTAAGGCGCAAGTGGCTGCAAATAGTGTTGTTAGTGCTCCTAGGCATAGGCAGATTGTCAACGCTAGCTTATTGTTTTCTATAATAGGGTGAAGTCGGACAAGTAAGAAAATTCCGGCAACTACTATCGTGCTGGAGTGCAGTAGGGCAGATACTGGAGTAGGACCTTCTATGGCCGAAGGCAGTCATGGGTGGAGAGTAAATTGTGCGGATTTTCCTGTGGCTGCGATGATCAGTCCGATTAAGGGGATTGTTATGTCAAAGTTTTTTGATAATGAGAAAATTTGTTGAATATCTCATGAATTCATTTGTGTTGCAAATCAGGCCATACTTAGAATAAATCCGATGTCCCCTATTCGGTTATAAATAATGGCTTGAAGGGCTGCGGTGTTGGCGTCTGTTCGGCCAAATCATCACCCGATAAGTAGAAATGATATAATGCCTACGCCTTCTCAACCAATAAACAATTGGAAAAGGTTGTTGGCTGTTACCAAAATAATCATTGCTATTAAAAATAGAATAAGGTATTTCATAAATATTTCTTTTTTGGGGTCAGAGTCTATATACCATGATGCGAACTCTAAAATTGATCAAGTAATGTATAGTGCTACTGAAGTGAATATGATAGAGTAGTAGTCTAGCTTGAAGCTAAGGTTTACTTTGAATGTTTGTATGCTTAGTCAATTTCCGCATGATACGACATAGTCTGATTCTTGATGAAGTATAATTATAAGTGGTATAAGACTAATTAAAAATGCGATTTGTACAGTTTTTCAGGCATGAAGTGGGGGATTTGATTGTTTTGACTTTAATAGGGGGTATAATAGTACTGTGAAGATTAAAATGAGTGAGGCGGGTAAGATTGTTTTGATCATAAATTTCTACTTGGATTTGCACCAAGAGTTTTTGGTTCCTAAGACCAATGGATTGACTATTATCCTTTAGAAATGAGAAAGCCACGGAGTTTAACCCTGGAAATAAGTGTTAGCAGTACTTATTGTTTTCTTGCCCTTTCTTGGTGAGTGAGGGGATTTTAACCCCTATCTTTAGAGTCACGATCTAAAATTTTAGGTTAAACTAAACTTACTAGTAACATCATCCTCAGATTAATTCCGGCTTTAACACGAGGAGGAATAATGGAATTAGATGTAGGGCTATTAGGAGGTGTTCTCGGGTATGAGATGGGGAGATATTTATAATATGTTCTGGGATTGGCCCTCGTTGGGATGTAAGGAACATGTACAAAGAGTAGTTTGCCGTAATTAGTGTTCCTGCGCCTGTAAGTACAATTGTTCATGGGGATCAGTCAAATAGTGTTGTGATAATCATGAGTTCTCCTATTAGGTTAGGAAGTGGTGGTATAGCTAGGTTAGCTAGATTGGCAATGAATCATCAGGCTGTGGCTAGTGGTAAGACTATTTGTAGTCCGCGAGCTAAAATTATTGTTCGGCTATGCGTGCGTTCATAGGATGTGTTGGCCAAGCAGAATAGTGCTGAGGATGTCAGTCCGTGGGCGATTATTAAAATGATAGCGCCCGTAAAGCCTCATACGGTTTGAGTTAAGATCCCCCCTGCGACTAGGCCTATGTGGCCAACAGATGAGTAAGCGATTAATGATTTTAGATCGGTTTGGCGTAGGCAGACTAACCCTGTTATAATGACTCCTCATAAGGCCACAATAATAAATGGGTATACAAGTTGATTTGATAGGGGGTCTAGTATTGCTATTATTCGCATTATTCCGTAGCCACCTAGTTTTAGGAGCACTGCTGCTAGGACTATAGATCCTGCCACTGGGGCTTCAACATGAGCTTTAGGTAATCAAAGGTGCATTCCGTATAGTGGTATCTTAACTAAGAATGCGATCAAGCAGCCAGCTCATCATAATTTGTGGCCAAGAGTGGTTGTTAGAATAGGTTTAGTGTATTGGAACAATAGCATAGATAGTGTTCCTGTGGTTTGTTGAAGAAGTATTAGTGCCACTAAAAGTGGTAGTGAGCCTGCGAGGGTATAAAATAAGAAATAGGTTCCTGCGTTTAGGCGTTCCGCTTGGTTGCCTCATCGGGTAATAATGATGAGCGTTGGGATAAGTGTGGCTTCAAATATGATATAAAATATAATAAGTTCTGTAGCACCAAATGCTATAATTAGAAGGATTTGCAGGGTTGTTAAAAGCATAATGAAGAATCGTTGTCGGGTGACAGGTTCCGGACGCATGTGGTTTTGACTGGCTAGAATCATCAGAGGGAGAAGTCAACACGTTAAGACTAGAAGGGGTGTGGATAGTGGGTCTGTGGCTAAAATGGTGTTGGAGTTGGCTCATCCTGTTTCTGAATCTCACTTCAATCATGTGAGGCTAATAAAGGCGATTAGAAAGCTATTTATTGTTGTAGTTGTTCATAATCATTTGGGGGTTGATAATCAGATTGTTGGTAATAACATAATCGTTGGGATTAATACTTTTAGCATTTTAAAAGGTTAAGGTTTTGCAGGTGGTCAGATCCGTGTGTTCGGGCTGTTGCAACTAAGAGTGCTAGGCCAGCGCTAGCTTCACAGGCGGAGAATGCTAGTACTAATATTGGTGCTGCAGATAGGCTTGTTGATTCTAATTGAAGGGCTCATAGGGCTAGAGCAATAAATAGGGAAAGCATTATTCCCTCTAGACATAACAGTGCAGAGAGTAGGTGGACTCGGTGGAATGTTAGTCCTGTCAGCCCTAGTAAAAATGCTGCGTTGAGGCTAAAGTGTGCTGGTGTCATAAGGGAGTCGTGGGTTTAATCACGATCTTCTGAGCCGAAATCAGAGTCTTATTTTGGACTAACTCCCTATTCTGCCCATTCTAATCCTCCTTGAATTCATTCATAAATTAACCCTAAGGTTAACAAGATTAGGACTATTGCAGTTCAGAAAAGCGTTTCGATTGGATTTTGAAGTTGAGTTCCTCATGGAAGGGGGAGAAGCAGGGCAATTTCTAGGTCAAATAGAAGGAATAAGATTGCTACCAGGAAAAATCGTAATGAAAAAGGCAGTCGGGCTGATCCTAGCGGGTCAAATCCACATTCATATGGTGATAGTTTTTGTGCATCAGCATTTATTTGTGGCAGTCAGAAGGACACGATTGCTAAAACTAGTGATAAAATTGTTATAATTAAGAAAATGGTTACAGCTAAGTTCATTATCTTTCCCTGGAGTTTAACCAAGACTGGGTGATTGGAAGTCACTTGTACTAAATTAATACTAGAAAGATTATGAGCCTCATCAGTAGATTGACACGTAGAGGAATAGTCATACTACGTCAACAAAGTGTCAGTATCAGGCAGCAGCTTCAAAGCCGAAATGGTGTTCTGATGTGAAGTGATATTTGATCTGTCGTAAAAGGCATACTGCTAAGAAGGTTGAGCCAATAATAACATGTAATCCGTGAAATCCTGTGGCCATAAAGAATGTTGAGCCATATGCGCCATCCGCAATTGTGAATGGTGCTTCATAGTATTCCATAGCTTGTAGGGCTGTAAAATATAGTCCTAGAATAATCGTTAATGCTAGGGATTGAATAGTTTGTTTTCGTTCCCCTTCTATTAGGCTATGGTGGGCTCATGTAACTGATACACCAGATGCTAGAAGGACAGTTGTGTTGAGTAGAGGTACCTCAAGTGGGTTAAGGGGTACAAGTCCTGTTGGAGGTCAGGCTCCTGGGAGTGAGGTTGTTAAGGAGCTTAGATGATAAAAGGCTCAGAAGAATCCTGAGAAGAAGAACACTTCGGAGATAATAAATAAAATTATCCCATATCGCAGGCCGTTTTGTACAGGCAGTGTGTGGTGGCCTTGGAATGTTCCTTCACGAATAATGTCTCGTCATCATTGAAGTATAGTTAAGAGTATTAAAACTAATCCGATTATTACTAATGTAATTGAGTGGTGATGGAATCAAATTACTAGGCCAAATGTAGTGAATAGAGCGGCTACGGCTCCAACTAGAGGTCATGGGCTTGGGTCGACTATGTGATATGCGTGTGCTTGGTGAGCCATTAAATGTTTTCTTGAAGGTAGAGGCTTAGTAAAAGTACAAATACGTAAGCCTGAATCATTGCTACAGCTACTTCAAGGAGGGTAAGTAAAAATAATACTGTGGCTGTTAAAATTGCTACGGTGGGCATCATTGGTATTAGGACAAAGACTGCTGTGGCGATTAATTGGATGAGTAGGTGTCCTGCTGTTAAGTTGGCAGTAAGTCGAACTCCTAGTGCTAATGGTCGAATAAGTAGGCTAATTGTTTCGATAATAATTAATGCGGGGATAAGTGGGACAGGAGTTCCTTCTGGTAGAAGGTGGCCTAGAGCAATTGTTGGTTGATCTTGTATACCAATAATAACTGTGGCGAGTCATAGGGGTACAGCTAGGCCTATGTTAAGTGATAGTTGTGTTGTAGGGGTAAATGTATATGGAAGTAGGCCTAGGAGGTTAATTGTAATGATAAACACTATTAATGAGGCTAAGACCAGTGCTCATTTATGTCCTTTAACATTTAGTGGTGATAAAAGTTGATTTGTGAACCGGCCAGTTAATCAAACTTGAATAGTAATTAATCGGTTGTTAATTCATCGTGATGACGGTGTAGGGAATAGGACTCAAGGAAGTGCGATTGCAATCGCAATAAGTGGAATACCTGCGAGGTACGGGCTTGAAAATTGATCAAAGAAGCTTGCTATCATGGTCAGGTTCAGGAGTTATTTTTATGTTCTTTAGATGTAATTAGGGCGGGGTCGTTTGGTTGGATGTGGTTTATGATTTTTGTGGGAATAATAGTTAGGAAGATAATTCATGAGAAGACAAGAATTGCGAACCATGGGTTTGGGTTGAGTTGGGGCATCCATCGGGGGTGGTCGGTAATCACCAAATTTTGACTTAAAAGGTCAATGCTATCCAGTTTTAGCATCCCGATGAAAATTATTTGTTTGTATCGTATGCTCAGTCCTCAAAGAGGATTTTTGGCACAGATTCAATTACAATAGGTATAAAGCTGTGATTGGCGCCGCAGATTTCAGAGCACTGACCATAGAATACCCCTGGTCGAGATGTTGAGAAGTCCACTAGGTTAAGTCGGCCTGGTACTGCGTCTATTTTAATACCTAATGATGGCACGGCTCAAGAGTGAAGGACGTCTGTGGCAGATACAAATACGCGAGTTAAAAGATTTTGTGGTATTACTATTCGATTGTCTACTTCTAAGAGTCGTAGTATTCCGGGAGTCAAGTCTTTGGTATCAACCATTCGTGAATCAAATGCTAGTAATTCGTAGTCTATGTAGTCATAAGATCAGTATCATTGATACCCTGTGGCTTTAACTATTACGTATGGCACACCTAGTTTTTCTGTGTGATATAAAATATGTAATGATGGGAAGGCAATTATAACTAAGACTACAGCCGGAAGAATGGTCCATACGACTTCAAGAAGTTGTGAATCAAGGATGTATTTGTTTGTGAGTTTAGTTGATACTGTGGCGGTAATAAGATATAAAACTAGAGTACTAATTAAAAAAACAATTATTAAAGTATGATCATGAAAGCGAAGGAGTTCTTCTATTACAGGTGATGCTGCGTCTTGGAATCCTAGTTGCATAGGCTGTGCCATTAAGTCTTGGGTTAAGATATACAAGGATTTAACTTGTGATTTCACCTTGACAAGGTGGTGTAATTCACTTTACTAATATCTTATAAGAAGGTGGCAGAGTGGTTATGCGACTGGCTTGAAACCAGTACATGGGGGTTCAATTCCCTCCTTTCTCGTTAGTTTGACTGAACCTGAACGAATGCTGGTTCTTCAAATGTGTGGTATGGTGGGGGGCAGCCATGAAGTCATTCTGCGTTTGTTGTAGTTAATTCAACTGAAAGAACTTCTCGTTTGGCAGCAAAGGCTTCTCATAGAATAAATATAAACATGATTACTGCGACTAAAGAGATTATTGACCCAATAGATGATACTACGTTTCATAGTGCATAGGCGTCCGGGTAGTCTGAGTATCGTCGTGGCATTCCTGCTAGACCTAGGAAGTGTTGTGGGAAGAATGTTAAGTTTACTCCAATGAATATAACTCCAAAGTGAATTTTTGTTCATGCATTATTAAGAGTATATCCTGTAAATAGGGGGAATCAGTGTACAAAGCCTGCTATAATGGCGAAGACAGCTCCTATAGACAGAACATAGTGGAAGTGTGCAACTACGTAATATGTGTCGTGTAGTACAATGTCTAATGATGAATTAGCTAGAACAATTCCTGTTAAACCACCAACAGTGAATAAGAAGATAAAGCCTAATGCTCACAGCAAAGGTGTTTCTCATTTAATTGACCCACCATGTAGTGTGGCTAATCAGCTAAAGACTTTTACGCCTGTGGGAATAGCGATGATCATTGTGGCAGAGGTGAAGTAGGCGCGAGTGTCTACATCCATTCCAACAGTAAATATATGATGGGCTCATACGATAAAGCCTAATAGCCCGATTGCTATAATGGCTCAGACCATACCCATATATCCAAATGGTTCTTTTTTACCTGCGTAGTAGGCTACGACGTGGGAAATAATACCAAATCCTGGTAAAATAAGAATGTAAACTTCTGGGTGTCCAAAGAATCAAAATAAGTGTTGATAAAGGATCGGATCTCCTCCTCCTGATGGGTCAAAGAATGTGGTATTAAGGTTTCGATCGGTAAGAAGTATTGTGATTCCAGCAGCAAGGACTGGAAGTGATAAAAGTAGAAGCACGGCCGTCACCAAGACAGCTCAAACAAACAGTGGGGTTTGATATTGAGAGATGGCTGGGGGTTTTATATTAATAATTGTGGTAATAAAATTAATTGCTCCCAGAATAGATGAAACCCCGGCTAGATGTAGTGAAAAAATTACTAGATCTACAGCTATTTCTGGATGAGCAACAACACCTGCAAGAGGGGGGTAAACAGTTCATCCTGTTCCGGCACCGCCACTTAAGCCAGCAGAGGCTGTTAATAGCATGGCTGATGGGGGAAGAAGCCAGAAGCTCATATTGTTTATTCGAGGGAATGCCATGTCTGGGGCACCAAGTATAAGTGGTACCAGTCAATTCCCAAATCCCCCAATAAGAATGGGCATCACTATGAAGAAAATTATTACGAAGGCATGGGCAGTAACTACAACATTATAAAAATGATCATCACCAAAAAACATTCCTGGTTGACCAAGTTCAATACGAATTATAAGGCTTAGGGCGGTTCCTATTATTCCGGCTCAGGCACCAAACATAAAATAAAGGGTGCCAATGTCTTTGTGGTTAGTAGAGAATAGTCAGCGAGTGATTATCACAGGTAGGGTGGCCGAGTAACAGGTAGCGGATTGTAGCTCCGCGGACAAGGGTGCAAGTCCCTTCACTACCAAGCCCCGTGGTGATAACACGTCGAATTGCAAATTCGGAGAGGCAGATTAATATTCTGCCGGGGCTTTTCCCGCCTTACAGAGTTAAGCGGCGGGAAAAGTAGATGAATGCTCGCTGGCTTGAGCGCTTAGCTGTTAACTAAGAGTTTGTGGGATCGAGGCCCTCTCATCTAGAAGGGCTTTAGTTTAGTTAAAACATTTGACTTGCACTCATAAGATGCGGAGTAATATCTGTAAGTCCTATTCAGGGGCTAAAAGGTTCTCACTTTTACTTAGGGCTTTGAAGGCCCTTGGTCTCAATTATCCTAAGCCCCTATGTTAGTAGCGCTAGGATGGCTGGGGTTATTGGCAGCGCTCCTAAGGCAATTGTGGTTGTGGTGGTCAGAGGAAGTATAAGTTGGTTGGTGGTTGTGCGCCAGCCTGGTGTGTGGCTAATAGTGCTTGGGGATGTTGTCAGTGTTATCGCGTAGCACAGGCGCAAGTAAAAGAATAGGCTTAACAAGGCGGTTAGAGCTATAATTGTGGCGGTGGCTGGGAGTCCTTGCTTTGCTAGTTCTTGTAGGATTAGCCATTTTGGTATGAAGCCTGTTAGTGGTGGGAGGCCGCCTAATGATAATAAAACCATTGTGGCTGCAGTAGCTAGAATTGGGCTTTTTGGTCAGCTTGTTGTGATTGTGTTTACTTTCGTAGCGGATATTGTTTTTAGGGTTAGGAAGACTGCTGACGTAGTGAAGATGTAAGTTCCTAACGCGAGCAAGGTTAATTGGGGGGCGTATTGAATAACAATAATTATTCAGCCTATGTGGGCGATTGATGAGTAGGCTAGGATCTTTCGAAGTTGGGTTTGATTAAGTCCACTTCACCCCCCTACCAATGAGGATAGCAGTCCTAGCGATGTGATAAGCATTGGGTCAGATGTTTGGGTTGCCTGGACGAATAGTGCTAGGGGGGCTAGCTTTTGTCAGGTTGACAAGATTAATCCAGTTGCTAAATCTAGTCCTTGAAGAACCTCTGCTAGTCAAAAGTGTATTGGTGCTAGCCCAATTTTAAGTGCTAGGGCGAATACAATGGCTGTGTTTGTGATAGGGTGTGATATGGTAGTGACGTTTCATTCCCCTGTGATTCAGGCATTTGTTGTGCTAGTAAATAGGATTATTGCTGCTGCGGCTGCTTGAATCAGGAAGTACTTCGTAGTTGCTTCTACTGCTCGTGGGTGGTGTTGTTTTGCCATAAGTGGGATGATTGCTAACGTGTTGATTTCTAGTCCTATTCAGGCTAGAAGTCAGTGTGAGCTGGAGAAGGTGATTGTAGTTCCTAAGCCTAGGCCGGATAATAAAACTATGAGAACATAGGGGTTCATTGATAAAGGATGGGGTCTAACCATCATTTTCGGGGTATGGGCCCGAGAGCTTAATTAGCTGATTTTATCTAGGAAGTGGTGTAATGGGAGCACGAAGAGTTTTGATCTCTTTGGTAGGAGTTCGATCCTCCTTTTTCTAAGAACTGAGGGGATTTTAACCCCTATTATTCACTCTATCAAAGTGATCCCTAGTCATTCGGGCACGGTTCCCTTAGTTTTGTGGGGGTAGGCCTGCTAGCGCGGTTGTTAGGGCAACATGTCATAAAACAAGGGTGAGAGTAATTGGTAGGAAGTTTTTTCAGATAAGATGTATTAGTTGATCATATCGGAATCGTGGGTATGATGCGCGCATTCATAGGAATAGGGCGGTTAATAGTGCGGTTTTGATTGCAATATTAATTGTAGTTAATTCTGGAATGTTTGGTGTAAATGATGTCCCTAAGAATAAAATTGCTGATAATATGTTTATTAGTAGGATGTTTGCGTATTCTGCTAGGAAGAACAGGGCGAATGGCCCCCCTGCGTACTCAACGTTGAATCCTGACACTAGTTCTGATTCTCCTTCGGTTAGGTCGAATGGTGCTCGATTAGTCTCTGCTAGGGTTGAGATAAATCATATAATGGCTAGAGGTCAAAGTGGTAGGAGTAGTCATATGTTTTCTTGAGCTGTGCTGAATGTCTGAAGAGTGTAACCCCCTGAAAAAATGATGGTTGATAAAAGAATTAATCCTAGGCTGACTTCGTATGAGATTGTTTGTGCTACGGCCCGTAGCGCTCCGACTAGTGCGTATTTTGAATTAGATGCTCATCCTGATGCTAGGATGGAATAGACTGCTAGGCTTGATAGGGCTATAATAAATAGGATTCCAAGGTTAAGGTTTACTACGGGATGTGGCATTGGTATTGGCGCTCATAACATTATTGCTAGTATAAGTGCAATTGTAGGGGCTGCTAAAAATAGAATGGGGGAGGATGCGGAGGGGTGGACTGGTTCTTTAATAAATAGTTTTACTCCATCAGCGACGGGTTGGAGTAATCCTCGGGGTCCTACTACGTTTGGGCCCTTTCGGAGTTGTATAAATCCTAGTATTTTCCGTTCCACTAGAGTCAGGAAAGCTACTGCTAGTAATACAGGCACGGCGTAGGCTAATGGGTTGATTAAGTTGTTTGTTAAAATATCTAACATAACTGGGAAGGGGACTTGAACCCCTGGCTGAAGGGCTTAGGCCTTTTGCAATTACCGAGCTCTGCCATCCCAGTAAATCCTTATTTTGGGTGTTGGCATTATTGCCCCCCTTTATTTTATTTATTTTACTCATAAATTTGAGGTGGGGCGTGCTTTGAGCATGGGCCCCCTTTTTTCAATCCTTTCGTACTAGAAAAAAGTAGCTTTACAGATAGAAACTGACCTGGATTACTCCGGTCTGAACTCAGATCACGTAGGACTGTTAATCGTTGAACAAACGAACCCTTAATAGCGGCTGCACCATTAGGATGTCCTGATCCAACATCGAGGTCGTAAACCCCCTCGTCGATATGGACTCTTGGAGAGGATTGCGCTGTTATCCCTAGGGTAACTTGGTCCGTTGATCGGTCTTGTGACCGGATCATAATTGGTCAGATGTTCTGTGACGTAGAGATGTTTCTCTTGGTTTTTGGAATGTGTCCAATCCACTTGGAGGCTGTTTTTTCCTCCATGGTCGCCCCAACCGAAGGTAAAGTCTTATGTTTTACTAAGTTTTGTGCCTTGATTAGATTATTTGACGTAAGTAAGTCTTGTACCTAAAGCTCCAAAGGGTCTTCTCGTCTTGTATTTTTATATCCGCTTCTGCACGGATAGATCAATTTCACTGACCTGAAGGGGGAGACAGTTAAGCCCTCGTCTAGCCATTCATACAGGACCTTATTTAAGGGACGAGTGATTGCGCTACCTTTGCACGGTCAGAATACCGCGGCCGTTGAACTTGAAGTCACTGGGCAGGCTGGACCTCCTATATTTGTTCCGCAGGAGGCGGTGTTTTTGGTAAACAGGCGAGGCTTGTGTTTGCCGAGTTCCTTCCCTTTCTTTTAGTCTTTCCCTGTTGTGCATTCCAGTGTAGGGGTAACGATCTTTGGTTGTGAGATCTTATTTAATTTATTATTCACAATTCCCTCTTTTATTGGGTTCGTTGATTGTTAGTGGTTTGTCCGATCTAACTTACACTTATGCTGGGAGAAGGTTATGTTCTTCTTGTTACTCATTTTAGCATAGTTTCTTCCATGGATGCATGGATTGGTCTAGTACTTTTAGGGAAGTAAGATTGTTTATCAGTATTATTAACTGTTTTTGTTTGAGCTTTAACGCTTTCTATTTAGATGGCTGCTTTTAGGCCCACTAGAACATTATGTTTTGGTTATTATGATCTTTATTCTCCTTTAAAGGTTGTATCCTGTGTTAAAAGGGCTGTACCCCTTTTAACTAACTCTCGTATGTTGCTCTTAATTTTAATTTTGTGTTTTAAATTTGGGGTGTACGAGGCTGAACTTCTATTCATTTCTTAGACAACCAGCTATCACCAGGTTCGGTAGGTCTGTCACTTCTACCCGGAGCTCTTCTCACTCTTTTGCCACAGAGATGAGTTTGCCCTAAATGAATAGGCTGTCTCGGGGTAGCTCACCTGGTTTCGGGGTGTAAAACTAAAGGTCTCTTTGCTTTATTATACTAACTAAATCATGATGCAAAAGGTACGAGGGCTGAGCTCTGCTTTTTAGTGCTTATATGGTTTGTTTCATTTCTCTTTCAGCTTTCCCTTGCGGTACTTTCTCTATTGCTTTGTTGAATCTGTTCTGTCGCCCATACTAAGATGTGTAGAATGGTTTAATTTGTTGATTTAAGGTTATTGTTTGTTATTAATATTTTTTTGTTAATATAATAGTTAAGCTAGCTGTTTGGCTCAGGGTGATCTGACTTGCACAGATGTCTTCTCGGTGTAAGTGAGATGCTTAACTATTCAGCCACACCCTGAGTTTTGTCCAAGTGCACCTTCCGGTACACTTACCTTGTTACGACTTTTCCCCCCTTGTCGGTGCTGGTTTTTAAGGTATATTGGCGCATTTTGACAGGGGGGAGTGACGGGCGGTGTGTACGCGCCTTAGAGCCGGGTTCAAAGGGACTCTCTTTTTCCCTTTTACTACTAAATCCTCCTTCAAGCATTGGTTTTCATGTTGCGTATCCGTTTTATTCTGTGGTAGAAAATGTAGCCCATTTCTTCCCACTCCATTTGCTACACCTCGACCTGACGTATTGGGTTTTACCCATTGTGCTTACTTCTATTCCTTCACAGGGTAAGCTGGCGACGGTGGTATATAGGCTGATATTGCTAGGGGTGGTGAGGTTTAACGGGGATAATCGGTTCTAGAACAGGCTCCTCTAGGGGGATCTAAGGCACCGTCAGGTCCTTTGGGTTTTAAGCTGGTGCTCGTAGTGTCCGGGCGGACATTGTAGTGAATTGGTGTCTTGGTTTATGACTGAGCATAGTGGGGTATCTAATCCCAGTTTGTTCCTCAGTTTTCGTGGAATCAGGTAGGTTTTATTAAAGCTACTTTCGTGTTTGGGTTTCGGATCTCTAAGAGCGTATGACGGCTAAAGGACCATTCAGCTTTATTTATTTAATCTCCTTAACCACCCTTTACGCCGTGGTGTAATCAACTGGGGCCTCTCGTCTAACCGCGGTTGCTGGCACGAGTTTTACCGGCCCTCTTAACCCTTACTGAGTCAAGCTTTCACTTATGGCTTAATGTTTATCACTGCTGGATCCCCTTGGGGGTGTGGCTAGGCTAGGCGTCTTGGGCTAATAATTTGTGCCTGATTCCTGCTCCTCGTCCCCAGGTTAGGGGATTAAGGGCATACTCACAGGGGTGCGGATACTTGCATGTGTAATTTGGGTTAGAGCTGATGTAAAGGTCGGGACCATGCCTTTGTGCACGTGGAGCTTATTAGGGCTCATCTTAGCATCTTCAGTGCTATGCTTTAAAGTTAAGCTACACTAGC